TGATAAAAATTTCACTTAGATCGGAGTGCAATAATTACTGTCCTGCAGCTCAAGTGGTAGATATGCCCAAAGCGAAGAGGTCGGAGGGAATACACCCCGGAAAGTCCTCCCTTTGATAAGAGTCAGTTTTGCTACTCGTACTAGAATTCTATTCTTGACTGGATCGTGAGCATATATGAAATCAATCGAAAGCATTGGTACCACCCCCTTGGTTGGAATGACTCTGTCTCACTGGCAGGCATCTTTCGACCTGAGGTTCACTGGCTCAAGGGCAGGACAGCTACTTACTAGCTTGAGGAACCGAGCTAACAAAACGCCTAGAACCTGGTCTTTAAAGCCTTGAACCAAGTGTGGGATCAAGCCCTTTCCTTCCCGCCTTTCCTGGTCTTTGAGTTAGAGTGGAAGTTGAAGTGGATTGAGATCTTAGGATCTAGCTAGATAAGACTTATTACACACACCTTGGTAAAAGCCTCTTGGGATGTAAGGGAAAAGGCATTAGAGGGCGACCCTAAGGTCACTCTAATATTAAAACTTTAGAAAACTAACTTGATCTAGCCTTAGCCCTTGACTCATATGGCTTTCTTTCAAACTGACTCGTCGGGAAGCTTCATCTCAAAGCATGAGACTAGGTTTACACTGAGAGCCTAATAAGGGACTACTTCATTGAGACTGCTAGAAAGAAGAAAGATCAATATAGTACTTACTTTAAGTATAAGCTAAGCACCTCTTGCATAATCAACTGCTTGGTAGTCAGATAGAGAAGAACTTGGAAAATTCCTTCGCTCCAACACTTGTTACAGCATAAGGAGACCGGGAACTATAACATAAAAAGAAAAAGGAGATAGATCGAAGGTAATAGGAAATCCCTAAAAGTGACCCACATCTACTCAAAGAGGTTAGAATACTGGAAGAATTGAAACTAGTAGAAGTGCTAATGCAACTACTGCTACACTGGCTGACATTGACGATGGTGGGGAATCCGTGCTCTCACTATGCTTTGCTTGCTTTCTTCTCTTATGCAATTTAGAGTTAGATATGCCGGTTGTCGCATATCTGTTATAGCATATCAGCTGTTAATAGCTGTTTTCCCTGCTTGATAAAGCAATTGTTCTTGCCACCCCTTCCAAAAATCCTATCTCGTATATGCTTTAACAGTGCCCTCTTTTTTCTACCAATTGTTTCTGGCAGGCCTAGGTACTTTCCATCTCCTCCAAGAAGCCGGGGAAGGATATATGCCAACAAGGAATGGTAAAAGCAGAGATGGTTTACAAATTAGCTAATCAAACAATCTCTGAAGCTAGGGCTATACCAAGGAGCGGAGCACAAGCGAACCGTCACTTGCGAAGCTTAGCGCTCAAAGAAGTCCTCTGATCCTGGTGCGATGCCTATCGAAATCACAAAAGATGCCGTATCCACGTCCAATTCAAAGTGTCTTGCATTTGCCGATGTAGTTGCCGACAACAGCTTCTTATGAGCCTGAATGGCATCTACCCAGCTGAAGATTTTGTTAAACGTAATTAACTATTCGAGCTCAGAGCGATGAAAAAAGCATTTTCGGGAGGGGAAAGAGGAAAGCGTCAGTCAGCCTTAAGGTATGGAATCGGCATTCTCGTTAGCTTTTTTAGTTGAGGTAAGGCCAGCAAGTTCGTTCCTTGGCCTCTTAGTTTAAGCTCTTGGATGATCTAATCCGGATAGACAGTCCAGCAGGTAAGCTAAAGCTTGACTATAATTTGATCTCCCAGCAAGTAGTCCGATTAGAGTCAGTCAGGTAGTGAGTTAGGGCGCTCTTAGCCTTTCTTTGCTTGATTTCCATTCTTATCTCATCTATCTTGGATTTCGCCCCTTGAGAAAAGGGATTCTCAAAAAGAGTTGACCAGGCCTTGTAGAAGCGAAGATCGATGTCCGTCCCAGTCTCATTCAACCAGGACCGTGGACCTACTCCTTTCATGCCTCACCCAAAATACATCCACTCTGTAAGGGGATTCTAAGAGAACTCTTGTCTAGGAGTCAAAAAGAGGTGGAACTTATATTCTATATATAAGCTATTTCGCGCTGAGCGAGGCTGCTTTCCCTCCTAACTAACGAGTAAGAAGTCAAACCAGATATTAATTGAAGGTCGCAGATCAGCTGTTAGGAAGGGAAGGTTGAGAAATCGCATATCAGCTGTTGTCTAGATAGATAGAATAATATCTTTCATGTCGCATATCCGCTTTTCTTTAATGGATGGAAAGAGGGGCGGAGTTACTGGAGGATGCGATGGAGGGGAAGGAATGAGAATAACCGAATTCGGCTACCTCTCCCACTCATCAAGGCAGACATAAGAAGCTAAACTATTTCCAAGGGAGACCGGGTCCGCTATGCCCCTTCACCTACTAAAGGATCCGTTACTGGAGTGCTGCGCTTCTCAGGGCCCTCTGCGTCAGAGAAACCCCGCCGGGGCAGTCACCCGGAGTTTAAATCCATTAGGTTCTTCAATTTATTCATAAAAGAAACGAGAGAC